CTATTCATATTCAAGTACGATGATCCTATATAGGGATATGTGCATAAGAAATAGACCCGGGTTCGGTATTCACGTATAAAAATTTCTGTTCTGGGGTTTACATATAACCATATATTTTCTTATAATTAGAATTGATAATGATTAGTCGTAAATCAATTGGATTTTGCATCCATTAACCATTAAGGTAATACAAATGGATATACAAAATTAAGAGCTGTTCGCTAATTCAAAGTAAGTAAGAGTAAAGAGTAATAAGTAAATAGTTAATGAAGTAAAGAATGAATTATTCTAAATTGCCCTGCATTTTACAGTCTGTGACCGGGGCCGGGAATCTTTTCACTTTTCTATAGATTCGATAGATCTATAGAAAAGTGAAAAGAGAAGGTAAGTTTTTAAGCGACGCGTGTTTTGAGATAAAATCAATCGAAGAAAAGGATAGGATAGAAAAAGGATCCAATAAAAAAGAGGAATTATTTTTTGGAAAAGGATAAGTACAATGGGATTCAAGATCCAAAAAGAAAAGAGATTAAGAAAGTAAAAAATTTAAATCAAAACAAAATGAGGAAAGTAATAGAAATATAAAATATAAAGAAATATAAATATTAAATATATAGAATTATATAGAATATAAGTATAAGAATATATATATATATATATAATTTATATACTTATTCTAATTATAGAATTTCTTTATCTTTATCCATTTTGGATGGAATTTGGCGGCATGGCCAAGTGGTAAGGCGGGGGACTGCAAATCCTTTATCCCCAGTTCGAATCTGGGTGTCGCCTAATCAACAAAAAAATACTTGAAATTTATTAATCCTGTTGATCGAACTTGACGAATTCTTGCCCCGTAAAAGCATAGGCAAGGGCTAGGTCTGTTGATACTTGATTTTGAGAACTCGTAGGGCCTATAAAAGCCTGTCATCTTTTTTCTCAAAATCTGGGTTCTGAGTGTGGCTCAAAAAGGTACCAAGAAATCTGAAGCAAACCAATCTTATTAATGATTAATTTGGGCTATTCTGAACTGAATCAAATAAAAGAAATAGTGAGAATTCATTCTGGGTATCAGAACTATGAAAGTAAGAAGTCGGAAATCTTGGTATCCAAAGGTTCCTAAGAGACACTCCTTTTTGGCTACTAAGGTTGAAGAAAGGATTCTAAAAAAGACTATAAAGACTCCCTAATTATTTTACACTAGAACTTTCTTAATATTGAGGTAGTGTCTACTCACTCTGTTTGCGATGAAATGAGATTGGATAGGCTGATGGTAAATTCATTGAATAATTGTGACAAAGAACTGAAGATACTTTGTATTCAGACTCACTAGAGGCTCTGAGTGCTGCTCATAAATTTAATCAGAATGGTTGAATGGCTCTTCTTTCTATTTACTATTTCTATATTTTAATTTCTATTTACTATTTCTATATATATTTTTTTTTTCAATTCTTTCTATTTCAATAGAATTCTATTGAATAAGAAATATAGGAACTTTTTATGAGTAGATTCATGAAATTGGTTCATAAAGAACCGTAAGTAAGAATCCTATTTTTCTTTCTATTTCATTTAGATTGAGTATAGATAAAAGATCTTCCTATGTTAGACTATTCAATTCGCGACGATAAATTTATTTGATATTGTTATTCATAATATTGTTAGTATCATCAAGATGCAATTCATACCTTTGAATTGATAGGAGTCCACTTTATCATCTCTATGGGATTAGATCCCGAATTATTGTGAAAGAAGAAAACAAAGAGATTATGGAAGTCAATATTCTTGCGCTTATTGCTACTGCGCTGTTCATTTTAGTTCCTACTGCCTTTTTACTTATCATATACGTCAAAACAGTCAGCCAAAATGATTAATTTGAATGAAACTTGAATTATTCATTTTTATCAATGATTGAAGAAATGAAAGGGTTTAAAACTCTAGTTAAGTCTTAAATGAAATGGTGGAATAAGAAGTATCTGAGATAGTGTGGTAGAAAGAGCTATATATAGCTCTTTCTACCACACTATACAATTGAGTATTGTAGAATATTTCATATTCATTCATATTCTTAGTACATAAAACATAAAGTTGTATTGTATACAGAAAGAAGCTTTCTCTTATATAGATCAATTGACAATAGATATTTATATCTAAGTAATAATATATATTAGACGTACATCAAAATGAAATAACACTTGAATTTTCTATTTTTTCTCTACACCCATTTGTATACATTTTGATCAATCCAAAAGAATTGCAAGCCCAACTGCTTGAATTCCTGATTCTTTATATCTCTTCTTATGCTTATGGATCCGGGGGCCCATCGAAAGAATTAATGTAGGAAGAATAGTACAGGCATATACTATATACCATATAAATACCATATAATATACATATCATATATTAGAGAATTATAGAAATCTAAGAATATTAGATAATAAATAATAATAAAAGAAAACTATTTAATTATTTAATAGAGGATTAATTCGAAATCTAATACTAGTAA